ATATTATTAAAAGCTTGCGGTAAGAAGGGGTTTCGTTCTAGTGCCCGGAAATAATATTCCAAAGCCTTTGTATGCTCTCCATTGCTTGTGTGTATAAGGCCTATGTTATAGAGTATATAACTTCGATCATAGGGATCAATTTCTAGTCGCGTAGCTTCATAATAATTCTGCAAAGCTTCCGCATAATTTCCTTCGGATTGAGCCAACATCCGTTACGGTCGTTCATTCTATTCAAAAAATCTCCGTTCCAAAACCGTACATGAGGTTTTCATCTCATACGGCTCCTCCCTTCTGTACATAGTACTAAGCGAAATAATCTATAGAATAAAAATAGAATTAGTCCCATCTCATTATGGACCGAAAGGGGCTGGTATTTTTCCAAGAAATCTCTAGCCAACCTTCCCGCAAGAGGTTTTTCTTAACACCAATGAATTCTATTAATGCTAGAGGAAAACGATAGCTCCAAGAATTTCTTTGTTCTCAACGCCTCCTATTTAGAGGAATTAGCCACTTCAACGATCTTTGATGGTTATAGGGGTATCCAAAGTACAAACCTGATGGTTGTTTGTTATCCCAACCATTCTTCCCAGCCCTGATACCGATCAGGAAAGGGCTAATTTCTAACAAAGTTTTTCTCTTGTTGATTCCTATTTCTAGGTGTAGTGCTTTTCTCCCCTATGCTGCCTATTGGTACTAGTAGAGTAGGATTGGCCTGTAATACAGAACCTATCCTGTAGGTGTAACCTTTCGCTCAATACTCAAATCTACAATTGAAGCATCTGAGGCCGCATCAATCGAGGATACACGACAGAAGGAATTGTTAGTTCACCTCACCTTCTCCAAGCGTGGGTTTCCTTTACTAATTTTGTTCTCTCTATGCGAACCCCCTCTCTTTCTCGTAAGACTGAGGTGTAGGTAGGGCTAAAAAAAAAAAAGAGTCAAATCGCACCATCTCTATAATAAGTAAATGCCCTTTTTTCCCCTGAGGTTGTCGGAATTATTCGCAATAAAATATTGGCTACAATTGAGGAGGTCTTATCAATGAAATTTCCATTTATACGGGATCTAGGCATAATTCCCAACCCATTCTATATAGAATTGTTTTCATTCCTTCACAAAATACCATAAAAACAAACACATTCGATTCTTATAAATCGATCGATCCATATATATGCTATAAATGGATAAGAGAGGTATGGATTTTCCGCTCAGCTCAAATTGTGTCCTTTTCCTTCTGTTTGGACAAGAAGAGGATATGAAATATTGACTAAGATTGGATTTCATTCCACTTTTCTATTTCTCAACAATAACTTCTCTCATCAGCTATTTCGCGTTTTCAAAGTCATTAATTGTCTCATACCCTTTTTTAGATTCCGATTGTATGGCGTAGCGTACCTTATGCAAACAGAATTTTAGGGTTCCTTTATTTTATTATGGAATAAGAAGAATTCTTCCATTCTCTTTTTTCTTTGGTTTGGGGAAACCCAAACTAAAACTTTTCGAGGGAGCGGAATTCCTAGTAAAAAAATCCTGGATCCTTCCACTTAGATGAAAAGGAATTTTTCCAATAGAACCAAGGAACCCCCGAGCGGTTGTGGTTGTACCTGTACTGCAGGAATAGGAAAACCCGCTATTCACTCAGTTTATTTTCCATAATAAGATTATGTAGGAGAGATGGCCGAGCGGTTCAAGGCGTAGCATTGGAACTGCTATGTAGACTTTTGTTTACCGAGGGTTCGAATCCCTCTCTTTCCGTTTCTCTTAATTCATCAACGTTAACGATCCCAATGTATCAAATCAAATAACAGTTTATTCCAGCAATAATACCTTTATTTAATAGAAATTCTCTATAGTAAATTACTGTGGTATGTAAAATACCCATAGAGGAAAGAACAAAAAAAAAAAAGGATCCTAGGGTTAATCCATTTCTGCTAGTTGAATGGAAAATACCAATTAAGGGCCTTAGGTCGATTTAGTTCGGGGAAAGGGGAAGAGGAAGAAAATTCTATGAACCTTTCCTTTTTTCATTAAGTTCAAGTCTTACGAGAGTAATATTCTACAACTAACAACTCATTTATTTTGAGACCGACCCACTTCCTATCTAGGATTTTTTTAACTAGTCCTTTATATTGCAATGTGTCAATCGTCAAATGCTTTGGCAATTTCCCCGGGTCGGATGAAGCAATAGAATTTTGAACCAGACATTTTGATCTTTGGTTATCCTTCGTAGTAATAATATCTCGGGGTTTGCAACGAAAACTTGGTATATCGACTATACGACGATTAACTAAAATATGTCTATGGTTAACTAATTGCCGGGCCTCAGGAATGGTTGAAGCCATACCCAATCGAAAAAGGATATTATCCAAACGCATTTCAAGTAATTGTAGTAAAACCTGACCTGTTGACCTTTTTGCTTTTCCAGCGATATGTACATATCTAAGTAATTGTCGTTCTGTCAGACCATAATGAAAACGCAATTTCTGTTTTTCTTGAAGACGAATACGATATTGCTCTTTTTTCCCAGAATGGAATTTCTTTTTCAGATTACTTCCGGATTTAGGTGTTTTTCTAGTGAGTCCTGGTAAAGCTCCCAGACGGCGTATTTTTTTAAAACGAGGTCCTCGATAACGGGACATGAAGACTCCTTTTTTATTTTATTGAAATTTCATTTTACACAATGAATTTCATTGTATTTACATTAAAGAATACAGCGAAATTAAAACTGAATTAAACTAAAGGATAAACAGAGTAAAATCTACTAAAGTACCACAAAAAATGGAATTTCATCAACATCTGGATTTTTTGTATATATATTATTTATTTTATTGTTTTGTATCTAGCAAAATTGTAAGGTAGAACCACAGAATAGATCCTGGATTCTCCATTTAATTCGGAGAAAAAGAGAGATTCTTGTTCATGGAACATCGATATAGAAAAAAGCCGACTATCGGATTTGAACCGATGACCCTCGCATTACAAATGCGATGCTCTAACCTCTGAGCTAAGTGGGCTTACATAACAGAAATAGTGTAACAAATAGAAATATGTATAGTATAGGAAATCTGTAAAATGTCAGATCTTAATTATTAATCTTAGCTATTAACTAGTTCGAAATTTGAAGTTCTACTTAGAAAAAAATACTAGAACTTCATAAAAATCAAGTTAGCTTGATATGCTTAACTAGAGGATATCCTTAAATAGGATTATAGAATTTATTGAACTTTCTTTTTATTTCTCTAATTCGCAAATTGATTTTTCTAATAGAATAAAATCTATTCCAATTTCTATATTGAATTTGATTTCAGATATTTTCAATTTGATATGGCTCGGACAAGTAATCTAATACATAGAAAAGAATAATATATATGAAAGATATAATAAAGAGAAAATGCGAATTTCTTGGCATTTTCATTCGATCATTATAGACATTTTTTGAGATATTTTGTTTTTTTTTTGTTATTTCTTAATAATTTAATGATTAATATTTCACTAAGGAGAACATAGAATCATAGCAAATTAAATTGCTAATTCTGATTAGAAAAAAAAAAAAATGAATATCAAGCGTTAAAGTATGATTTTGAATACTCTAAAAAAAAAGGGGGGGGGAGAGAAAAACTTTGGGATATATTGATTCGGATTGAATTGCAAATACATCAACGATAGAATCAATTCAATTCTGAATGGCAACAAGCAGGGTCTCTCAAATAGAGACGAACTGCTAGACTACGTCGAGTAATGAATTCAACGATTCAAAAAAAAACTAGAAGATGGATGAAATTACACAAGGAATCTAGGTCTCAATCAAAGAAAAGGAAAATGGGGATATGGCGAAATCGGTAGACGCTACGGACTTGATTGTATTGAGCCTTGGTATGGAAACCTGCTAAGTGGTAACTTCCAAATTCAGAGAAAACCCTGGAATTAAAAAAGGGCAATCTGAGCCAAATCCGTGTTTTGAGAAAACAAGTGGTTCTCGAACTAGAATCCAAAGGAAAAGGATAGGTGCAGAGACTCAATGGAAGCTGTTCTAACGAATCGAGTTGATTACGTTGTGTTGGTAGTGGAACTCCCTCTAAATTAGAGAAAGTAAGGGGTTTATACATCTAATACACACATATGGATACTGACATAGCAAACGATTAATCACAGAACCCATATCATAATATAGGTTCTTTATTCTTTTTTAGAATGAAATTAGGAATGATTATGAAATAGAAAATTCAGAATTTTTTTAGAATTATTGTGAATCCATTCCAATCGAATATTGAGTAATCAAATCCTTCAATTCATAGTTTTCGAGATCTTTTAAAAAGTGGATTAATCGGACGAGGATAAAGAGAGAGTCCCATTCTACATGTCAATACTGACAACAATGAAATTTCTAGTAAAAGGAAAATCCGTCGACTTTATAAGTCGTGAGGGTTCAAGTCCCTCTATCCCCAAACCCTCTTTTATTCCCTAACTCTAACTATACTATAGTATTTATCCTCTTTTTTTCTTTTTATCAATCGGTTTAAGATTCATTAACTTTCTCATTCTACTCTTTCACAAAGGAGTGCGAAGAGAACTCAATGGATCTTATGCTATTCATTGAATAGATTTCTTTTTTATTATAGTATAGGCAAGGAACTTCGATTATTAACTCTATTTTTAAGTATTATTAAGTAAGCCATGCACAATGCATAGGACTACCCCCCCCCATTTCCAAATTTGGAATTTGGAATACTTTATTGATTTTTTAGTCCCTTTAATTGACATAGATACAAAATACTCTACTAGGGATGATGCACAAGAAAAGGTCAGGATAGCTCAGTTGGTAGAGCAGAGGACTGAAAATCCTCGTGTCACCAGTTCAAATCTGGTTCCTGGCACAGAAAAAAAAAAAGGATCTACCGAATAGGTATTGATACAAATACCTCGAGATAGGTTGGAATACATATTCGTTAATAATATAGATAGAGTATGATTTATTCATCTAAGTAGATAAATCTCTAAAT